CAGATCATGTAAGATTTTAATGATCGAACAGATCAAAATTTTAAACTTTTGCATTTAAATTTTATCTTAATCCAACATCGAGGTCGCAAACTTTTTTTCCTATTTGAACTAAAAAAAAAAATTACGCTGTTATCCCTAAGGTAATTTTTTCTTTTAATCATTATTAATGGATCATTTAATCATAAATTAATGTTAACAATTAAAAAAAGTTAATTTAATTTTTCTATCACCCCAACAAAATAATTCATTTAATTTTAATTTTAAAAATTATATAATAAATATAATTAAATAAATTATTAAACTCTATAGGGTCTTCTCGTCTTTTAAAATTATTTTAGCTTTTTTACTAAAAAATTAATTTCTATAAATTAATTAGAGACAGTATATATTTCATCCAATCTTTCATACAAGTCACCAATTAAGAGACTATTGATTATGCTACCTTTGTACAGTCAAAATACTGCAGCCCTTTAATAATTTTATCAGTGGGCAGATTAGACTTTAAATTATCTTCAAAAAGACATGTTTTTGATAAACAAGTGAATATAAAATTTGCCGAATTCCTTTAATTAACTTTTTATAATTATTTTCCTAAAAAAAAATTATATACTAATTTTATCATTATATCTAATTTTATTTTATTAAAATATATTTTTTTATAAAAATTTAAATTTTTCTCACTTAAATTTTAATTTAAATTAAATTATTTATAAAAAATTATAATTTATATAACAATTTAAATTTTATAATTTTAATTTAATTAAATAATTTATTATAAAAATTTATTTTAAAGCTTATCCCTTAAAATATTTAATATTAATTAATAAAATTTTCACAAATAAAAATTTTAAATATAATATTTAAAATTAAATTTTTTTCTAAAAAAACTAGATATTTTTAAAAACGATTAACATTTCATTTCCAATTAATTATTAAAAATAATTATACTACATTAACTTTTATAATTAATTAACTCTTTTAAATTCGAGAAATTATTAATTAATAATTATTATTAATAAACTCTGATACACAAGATACAATAAACTAAATTTACTTTTTAATAAATTATTTTCCCCTATTTATAAATTCTTTTATAATACTATTTTACTATAAATTTAAAAATTATTTCTATATATATACTTTAACCCCCATTAAAATATATTTTAAAAATTTTTTTATTACAAATTTATTATTAATTTTCCCCCCTCAAATTAATTAAATTTAATATCTTTTCAATGTAAATGAAATACTTATTCAAGCTCTAATTTGATCTTTCTAGAAACACTTTCCAGTACCTCTACTTTGTTACGACTTATTCCAATTTATTAATGAAAGCGACGGGCAATATGTACATATTCCAATTTTTAATCATTCTAATAAATTAAATAAAATTACATTTAAATCCACCTTTAAATATCTTTTAAAAAATATTATTCATTTAATCATTCCTTATTGTAATCCATTATATTCTTAATTATAATCTGCATCTTGATCTGAATTAATTTATTTTTTAAATTTTAAAATATTATTTTTATTAAAAAATATTTTTTTAACAACGATATACAAAATATAAATTATTATATAAATTAAGTAAATTTATTCGTGGAATATCAATTATTAAACAGATTCCTCTAAATGAACTAAAATACCGCCAAATTATTTAAGTTTCAACAAATAATTATATACTATTTTAGTATTTTTATTTAATTTTTAATAATAGAGTATCTAATTCTAGTTTTTTAAAAAATTTTATAAATCATATTATCTAATAAAATTTTAAATAAATTAAAATTTCACCTAATAATTTACTATTTAATTCATAATTTAAATATATATATATATATATATATAATATTTTAATATTTATTATTTACCAATAAAATTTAAATTATTTTTTGTTTAACCGCAACTGCTGGCACAAAATTTGTTAATAACTTCAAATATTACTAAATCTTAATTTCTTAAATTTTTAATATTAATTACTATAAATTAATTTTTAAAAATTATTAAAATAATTAAAAATTCATACTAAAATTTATATGTAAAATAAACTTAAATTAAATTTTATAAATCATAAAAAATTTATTTATATATAAAAATTTTTCATATAGATTTTTTTTTTTTAACTTAATTATTTATATTTTTAATAATTTTTAATTATAAATAATTATGTATTTAAATAATTATATATATATATATATATGTGTATATATACATATATATATATATATTTAAACATTTAATATATAAAAAAATTATATAATAAAATATTTAATAGACATTAATAAACATTGAATAATTTCTTTCTTTTTTTTTTCATAATAATTATTAAATACCTAAATTGCTATATAAAATTTTAAAAATTAAAAAATTATAATATATTATTAATATATTAATAAATTAAATAATTTTTATTATATTATTATAATTAATAATATAATAAAAATTTAATATATATATATAATACTAAAAAAAATTCATTTTATTTTAAAAATCTTATTTTTATTAGATTAATTTTTAATTTAATTTTTTATTGAACCATTCTTAATTTTTTTTTTATATGAATAAAAAAAAAAAATTAAAGATAAGCTAAAATAAGCTTTTGGGTTCATACCCCAAATATAAAGGAAATCCCTTTTTTTTAAAATAAAGTGCCTGATTAAAGGATTATTCTGATAGGATAAATTAAGTAGAACTCTACCTTTATTATATTTTATAGAATTTAACTATATCTAGTAATATCAAAAATTACTGTGCCCCTACACTAAAATATATAAGTATATAAATTACATTAAATTTTTAATTTAATTTAATTCCCCCATTTTAAATTTTTTTTCATATAAATTCTAACAAAATATTCTTTTATTTCATTTTAATTTTTAGAACTTTAATTTCAATTTCATCAAATTCTTGATTAGGATGTTGAATTGGCCTTGAAATTAACTTACTTAGATTTATCCCCCTAATTTCTAGGTATAAAAATCTTTTATCTTCTGAAGCAGCATTAAAATATTTTTTAACTCAAGCTATTGCTTCTATTAATTTCTTATTTTCTATCTTAATTAAAATAATTTTAATAAAAAATTTTGAAATTAATTATTTAATTTCAATTATAATCAATTCTTCAATATTAATAAAAATAGGGTCTGCCCCTTTCCACTTTTGATTTCCTAATATCATTGAAGGTTTATCTTGATTTAATTGTTTTATTTTAATAACATGACAAAAAATTTCCCCCATAATTCTTCTTTCTTATTACATAAATAGTAATTTTTTAATAATAATTGCAATTATTAATACTATTATTGGAGTTTTAGGTGGTATCAATCAAACTTCTTTACGTAAATTAATAGCATTTTCTTCAATTAATAATTTAGGTTGAATATTAATTTCATTATTAATTAGAGAAAATTTATGATTATTTTATTTAATAATATATTCTTTTTTAATTAGAGTATTATGTTTAACATTTAATTTATTAAATGCATATTTTATTAACCAATTATTTATTATTAATCTAAATTCAATCATTAAATTATCATTATTAATTAATTTTATATCCTTAGGAGGATTACCCCCCTTCTTAGGATTTTTCCCTAAATGAATTACCATCAATTTCTTAGTTATAAATAAATTTTTCATAATTTCTTTCATTTTTATTATATTAAGATTAATTATATTATTTTTTTATATCCGAATTATTTATTCTTCTATTATATTCAATTATTTAAAATTAAAATGATTTAAATTTTATATAAAAAATAATTCAATATTATTAATTAATTTTTTTAGAATAATTTCTTTAATAGGCATAATTATTAGAACTTTTTTTTTTATTTAAGGTTTTAAGTTATATAATAAACTAATAATCTTCAAAATTATAAAAAAAGAAATTCTTTAAGCCTTAGTATTTAATTTATACTCCTTAAAATTTGCAATTTTATATCATTATTGAATATAAAGCTTAATAAAAGAGATTATTCTCATAAATAAATTTACAATTTATCGCTTATATTTCAGCCATTTTATTTTGCGAAAATGACTTTACTCGACAAATCATAAAGATATTGGAACATTATATTTTATTTTTGGAATTTGAGCAAGTATATTAGGAACTTCTTTAAGTTTATTAATCCGAACTGAATTAGGAACTCCAGGATCTTTAATTGGAAATGATCAAATTTATAATACTATTGTCACAGCTCATGCATTTATTATAATTTTTTTTATAGTTATACCTATTATAATTGGAGGATTTGGAAATTGATTAGTCCCATTAATATTAGGAGCTCCTGATATAGCTTTTCCACGAATAAATAATATAAGATTTTGATTACTCCCCCCATCCTTAACTCTATTAATTTCAAGAATAATTGTAGAAAATGGAGCTGGAACTGGTTGAACTGTCTATCCCCCTCTTTCATCAAACATTGCTCATGGAAGAAGATCTGTTGACTTAGTTATTTTTTCCCTTCATTTAGCAGGAATTTCATCAATTTTAGGAGCAATTAATTTTATTACAACAATCATTAATATACGTATTAATAAAATAGCATTTGATCAAATACCTTTATTTATTTGAGCTGTAGGAATTACTGCTTTATTACTTCTTCTTTCTTTACCAGTTTTAGCTGGGGCTATTACAATATTATTAACAGATCGTAATTTAAATACATCTTTTTTTGATCCTGCGGGAGGAGGAGATCCTATTTTATATCAACATTTATTTTGATTTTTCGGACATCCAGAAGTTTATATTCTAATTTTACCTGGATTTGGAATAATTTCTCATATTATTTCCCAAGAAAGAGGAAAAAAAGAAACATTCGGATGCTTAGGAATAATCTATGCTATAATAGCAATTGGATTGCTTGGATTTATTGTATGAGCTCATCATATATTTACTATTGGAATAGATACAGATACCCGAGCTTATTTTACTTCCGCTACAATAATTATTGCTGTACCTACAGGAATTAAAATTTTTAGTTGATTAGCTACTTTTCATGGAACTCAAATCAATTATAGACCATCAATTCTATGAAGTTTAGGATTTGTATTTCTCTTTACAGTAGGGGGATTAACTGGAGTAATTTTAGCTAATTCATCCATTGACGTAACTTTACATGATACATATTATGTAGTAGCTCATTTTCATTACGTTTTATCTATAGGAGCTGTATTTGCTATTATAGGAAGCTTTATTCATTGATATCCTTTATTTACAGGTCTTTCTCTAAATCCTTACTTTTTAAAAATTCAATTTCTTACAATATTTATTGGAGTAAATTTAACATTTTTCCCTCAACATTTTTTAGGATTAGCAGGAATACCTCGTCGTTATTCTGATTATCCCGATAACTTTATATCTTGAAATATTTTATCTTCTTTTGGCTCATATATTTCACTATTATCATTAATAATAATAATAATAATCATTTGAGAATCATTTATTAATCAACGAATAATTATCTTTTCACTTAATATACCTTCTTCTATTGAATGATTACAAAATTTACCTCCTGCAGAACATTCTTATAATGAACTTCCTATTTTAAGAAATTTCTAATATGGCAGATTATATGTAATGGATTTAAACCCCATTTATAAAGGATTTATCCTTTTTTTAGAAATGGCTACTTGATCTAACTTTAACTTACAAAATAGAGCTTCCCCTTTAATAGAACAAATTATTTTCTTTCATGATCATACTTTAATTATTTTAATTATAATTACTATCTTAGTAGGCTACTTAATAATTAACTTATTTTTTAATAAATACATTAATCGATTTTTATTAGAAGGGCAAATAATTGAATTAATTTGAACTATTATTCCAACAATTACTTTAATTTTTATTGCTCTACCTTCTTTACGATTATTATATCTTCTAGATGAATTAAATAATCCCTTAATTACCCTAAAATCTATTGGACATCAATGATATTGAAGATATGAATATTCAGATTTTAATAATATTGAATTTGATTCCTATATAATTAATTACGAAAAATTTAATATTAATAATTTTCGTTTATTAGATGTTGATAATCGAATTATTTTACCTATAAATAACCAAATTCGAATTATAGTTACTGCTACTGATGTTATTCATTCCTGAACTATTCCATCTTTAGGAGTTAAAATTGACGCTAATCCTGGTCGTCTTAATCAAACTAATTTATTTATTAATCGACCTGGTATTTTTTTTGGACAATGCTCAGAAATTTGTGGAGCTAATCATAGATTTATACCAATTATAATTGAAAGAATTTCAATTAAAAACTTTATTAATTGAATTAATAATTATTCTTCATTAGATGACTGAAAGCAAGTACTGGTCTCTTAAACCATTTTATAGTAAATTAGCATTTACTTCTAATGAAAGAATTAGTTAAATTTATAACATAAATATGTCAAATTTAAATTATTACTTTAGTAATATTCTTTTATTCCTCAAATAATACCAATTAACTGAATTATATCATTTATTATATTTATTTTAATTTTTATTATTTTTAATATTTTAAATTATTACATTTACACTAATAATAATATTAATAATAACAATAAATTTATTAATAAAAATTTTAAAAATTTTAATTGAAAATGATAAATAATCTATTTTCCATTTTTGACCCAACAACAAATATTTTTAACTTATCATTAAATTGATTTAGAACTCTTATTGGATTACTTTTTATCCCCTATTCTTTTTGAATTATTCCCAATCGTCAATTTATCCTATGAAATTTTATTTTAAATAAACTTCATAATGAATTTAATATATTATTAGGAAATAACAAATTTAATAAAGGATCTACTTTCATTTTTATTTCTTTATTTTCTTATATTTTATTTAATAATTTTTTAGGCTTATTTCCTTATATCTTTACAAGAACTAGTCATCTTACTATTTCCTTATCTATCTCTCTTTCATTATGATTAAGATTTATATTATACGGATGAATTAATAATTATCAACATATATTTATTCATATAATTCCCCAAGGTACTCCTTCTATCTTAATACCTTTTATAGTTTTAATTGAAACAATTAGAAATATTATTCGACCAGGAACTTTAGCAGTTCGATTAACTGCTAATATAATTGCAGGACATTTACTATTAACTTTATTAAGAAGAACTGGTAATAATATATCTTTTTATTTTTTATTTATTTTAATTTTTTTACAAATTTTATTATTAATTCTAGAATCAGCAGTTGCAATTATTCAAGCTTATGTAATTTCTATTTTAAGAACATTATATTCTAGAGAAGTCAATTAATTATTAATGTCAATAAATAATAATCACCCTTTTCATTTAGTAGACTATAGACCATGACCATTAACAGGAGCTATCGGAGTAATAACACTAGTTACAGGAATAATTAAATGATTCCACGAATTTAATATAAATTTAATAATTTTAGGATATTTAATTATTTTATTAACAATATATCAATGATGACGAGATATTTGCCGAGAAGGCACATATCAAGGAAATCATACAATTTTAGTTTCTAAAGGATTACGATGAGGAATAATTCTATTTATTATCTCTGAAGTATTTTTTTTCATTTCATTTTTTTGAGCTTTTTTCCACAGTAGATTATCTCCTAATATTGAAATTGGAGCTATATGACCTCCTTCAAGAATTATTCCTTTTAACCCATTTCAAATTCCTTTATTAAATACTATTATTTTAATTACATCAGGAGTTTCAGTAACTTGAGCCCATCATGCTATTATAAAAAATAACTTTTCTCAAACTACTCAAGGTCTTTTTATTACTATTATATTAGGAATTTACTTTTCAATTCTTCAAGCTTATGAATATATTGAAGCCCCATTTACTATTGCAGATTCAATTTATGGTTCAACTTTCTTCATAGCTACAGGATTCCATGGATTACATGTAATTATCGGTACAATTTTTTTATCTATTTGCTTTATACGTCATTTATCAACCCACTTCTCAAATAAACATCATTTCGGATTTGAAGCAGCAGCATGATATTGACATTTTGTTGATGTAGTATGATTATTCCTTTATATCTCCATTTATTGATGAGGTAATTAATTTATTTATATAATATATTTAGTATATTTGATTTCCAATCAAAAAGTTTAATTTAATTTAATATAAATAATTATATTATTATTTATTATTTCAATTATAATTATTTTAATTTCTAATATTTTAATATTTTTAACAATTATTTTATCAAAAAAATCATTTATAGACCGAGAAAAAAATTCACCTTTTGAATGCGGATTTGACCCTAAATCTTCTGCTCGAATCCCATTTTCATTACATTTTTTCCTAATTACAGTAATTTTTTTAATTTTTGATGTAGAAATCGCTTTAATTTTCCCATTAATTAATTCCTTCCACTTAACTAATTATTTAACAATAATAAAAATTAGATTTTTTTTTTTATTAATATTACTAATTGGACTTTATCATGAATGAAACCAAAATATATTAAATTGAACAAATTAGGATTATAGTTTATTATAAAACATTTGATTTGCATTCAAAAAATATTGATTCCAATTTATCTTAAATATGAAGCAATATTATGCATTTAATTTCGACTTAAAAGAAAGAGTTATTACTCCTTATTTTTAATTGAAACCAAAATAGAGGTATATCACTGTTAATGATATTAATGAATTTTTATTCCAATTAAAGAAATATAAAAAAATTAAGCTTCTAACTTAAATTATAGTAGAATATATCTATTAATATTTCTAATTTATATAGTTTATTTAAAACATTACATTTTCATTGTAAATAAAAAAAAATTTTTTTTTATAAATATTTAAAGATTTATTAATCTCCTTAATATCTTCAATATTATGCTCTAATATAAGCTATTTAAATTTAAAATAATAACAATAAATAAAAAATTAACACTCAAAAAAAAAATCTAAATAAATAAATCTTAAAATTATTTATTTGATAAAAATTATAAAAAACTGAATAATTTTTAACAATATTAAATATTCCCTGACCTCTATATATCTCTCTTCATCCTATATCAATATTTTTTGATAAATTCTGACCTATTTTTAAAAAATAAATATTTAACCCATAAGTTGATAAATTCGGTATAAATCATATTAAACAAAAAAAATTTCTTAAATTATAAGTTATTAAAAACTTATTAATAGAATAAATTTTTATATTTCTAACTAGATAACCTAAAAATAAACCAATTATTATAACATAAATAACTATTATCTTTAAATTAAAAGGTAAATAAATTATATAAGGATAATTAAAAATTATTCAACTCAATAATCTTCCTGTAATTAATCTTATAAATAATAATATAAATATTCTTTTTAATATAATATAATCTTCATCATATAAATTATAAACTACAAATAAATTATAATCATTAATTATTAAATAAAATAATAAACGAATTGTATAAAATACAGTTAATCCAATAGATACATAATATAAAAAAAAAATTATTAAATTTAAATTACTTATTCTCACTATTTCTAAAATTAAATCTTTCGAATAAAACCCAGCTAAAAAAGGAAGTCCACATAAAGCTAAATTTGAAATATTTAAACATAAACCTGTAAAAGGAATATAAAACCTAATCCCCCCCATATACCGAATATCTTGAACATCTCTTATTATATGAATTACTACTCCTGCACATATAAATAATAAAGCTTTAAATATAGCATGAGTTAACAAATGAAAGAATGCTAAATCTGATATTCCTATTCTTAAAATTCTTATTATCAATCCTAATTGACTTAACGTTGATAAAGCAATAATCTTTTTTAAATCAAATTCATAATTAGCAGAAATTCCAGCTATAAATATAGTTAAACCCGATAATAATAATAAAACTTTTAAAAAAAATATATCAATTAATATTATATTAAATCGAATTAATAAATAAACCCCAGCAGTAACTAATGTAGAAGAATGAACCAAAGCAGAAACAGGAGTAGGAGCAGCTATAGCTGCTGGTAATCAAGATCTAAAAGGAATCTGAGCTCTTTTTGTCATAGCAGCAACAATCAATAATACTCTAATAATTTTTATTCTATAATCATTATTTATAAAATTCAAAAAAAAAATATAATTTCAACTTCCATAATTTATTATTCAAGAAATAACTATTAAAATTATTACATCCCCAATACGATTTGATAAAGCAGTTAATATTCCAGCATTATATGACTTAATATTTTGGTAATAAATTACTAAACAATAAGAAACTAATCCTAATCCATCTCAACCCAAAAAAATACTAATTATATTAGGACTAATAATTAATAAAATTATTGAAAATACAAATAATAAAACTAAAATAATAAAACGATTTAAATTTATTTCTGAAGATATATAACTTTTTCTATAATAAATTACCGAAGAAGAAATTATTAATACAAATATTATAAATAATAATGACATTCAATCTAATAAAATAGATATAACAATACTTATAGAATTAAAAGAAATAATTTCCCACTCTAAAAAAAAAACTACATTTTCTATAATAAAATAAATTATAAAAAAAAAATTAATTATTCTAAAAAAAAATAAAAAAAAAAATCTAATAAAACAAATTGAAAATTTTTTTATGATTTAAAATGAAATTTCATATTTTTGACTCCACAAATCAATATTTTTACTTAAATTATTTAAATTAAAATCAAATTATAAAAAAATCAATTTTTAAAATTAATAAATTTAAAGGTAATCAATGCAATACTAATAATAAATATTCACGAGATACACCCCTATAAAATCTATAAATTCTTATATTATACTTACCATGTTGAGTATAAGAATATAAATATAAACTATAACCAGCTCTAAAAAAAGAAATTATAATAAGACTAATTATAGATAAATAAGATCATCTAACAACTCTATTAATTAATCTAATTTCCCCCATTAAATTTATTGAAGGTGGAGCAGCTATATTTGAAGATATTAATAAAAATCATCACAAGCTTATTGAAGGTATAAAATTTATTATTCCCTTATTTATAAATAATCTTCGACTCTGTAAACGTTCATAATTAATATTTGCTAAACAAAATATTCCCGACGAACATAATCCATGACCAATTATTATTACATAAGAACCTAAATAACCTCAATAATTTATAGTTATAATACCACAAATTACTAATCTTATATGAGCTACTGAAGAATAAGCAATTAATGATTTTATATCAACTTGACAAAAACAATTTAATCTAATATATAATCCCCCCAATAATCTAATAACTACTCAAATTAATCTATACTTTATATTAATTTTTTGAAAAATAATTAAAATTCGTAAAAGTCCATAACCCCCTAATTTTAACATAATTCCAGCTAAAATTATAGACCCTGACACAGGGGCTTCTACATGAGCTTTAGGTAATCATAAATGAACAAAATATATTGGCATTTTTACTAAAAAAGCTAAAATTATTGACAAATATAATAAAAAAAAATTTTCATTAAAAAACTTTAAAAAGTATATAATTATACAATTATATCTATTAAAAATAAAAAAAATTCCCATTAATATTGGTAAAGAAACAAATAAAGTATAAAATAATAAATATATACCTGCTTGAATTCGCTCAGGCTGATATCCCCAACCAATAATTAATATTAAAGTAGGAATCAACCTACCTTCAAAAAATAAATAAAATATAAATAAATTTATAACACTAAAAGTTAAATATAATATAATTAATAAAACAATAATATTAAATAAAAAAAAATTAATATAAAAATTTATTTTATTCAAATTCTCTCTTGCTATAATTATTAATAAACAAATTCAAATTCTTAATAAAATCAAACCATATGAAATTATATCACAACCTATTATATATCTAAGATTACAAAAATTTATAATATTTATATTTAAATTTATAAATAAAAATATAATTAATAATAAAATTATTTGAACCATTCAAAATATATTATTTAAAAAACATAAAGGAATTGTAAAAACTATTATTAATAAAAATTTTATCATTATAATACTCTAAATCTTTGAAAATAATCATTCCCATGAGTTCGAATTATAGAAACTAAAATAGATAAACCTAAAGCTCCTTCACACACTGAAAATAATAAAAAAATTATTAATATATATATATCATACTCAATATAATTTAAATAAATAACTAATAAAAAAAAAATTCTTAAAACAATAAATTCCAATCTTAATAAAACAATCAATAAATGTTTATGCTTAGAAATAAAAATTATATTCCCAAAAATAAATATTACTATAATAATTAATCTTATATTTATTATCATTAGTTTTTATAGTTTAAAAAAAACATTGGTCTTGTAAACCAAAAATAAGTTTAATCTTTAAAAACTTCAAAGAAAAAGAACTTCTTTATCTATAATCTCCAAAATTATTATTTTTATAAACTATTCTTTGATATATTAAAAATATTTTTCTCCATAATAATTATTATATTTTCTATCATAATATTATTCTTAAATCATCCTTTATCTATAGGATTAATAATTTTAATACAAACTCTTATTATCTGTCTTTTATCTGGAATATTAATTAACTCTTATTGATTTTCTTATATTTTATTTTTAGTATTTTTAGGAGGATTATTAGTTTTATTCATTTATGTATCAAGTGTAGCATCTAATGAACTATTCAATATAAATTATTTTATGAAAAATACCATATTTTTATTATTTTTAATATCTTTAATTTTAAGTCTTCAATATATATATAATTTAAATTGATTAAATTTCTCAATTAATTATGAAATAAAAAATCTAACAAATTTTTTTATTTTTTTTAATAATGAAAACAAAATTAATTTAACTAAATTATATAATAAACAAACTTATTTTTTAATAATAATATTAATTATTTACCTTTTTATTACTTTAGTGGCCATTGTAAAAATTACAAATATTTTTTTTGGTCCCCTACGATCAACTAATTATTAATTACTAATGATAAATAAATTTTTTCCTATACGTAAAACTCATCCCTTATTTAAAATTATTAATAATTCCTTAATTGATTTACCTTCCCCTTCTAACATCTCCTCATGATGAAATTTTGGATCACTTTTAGCATTATGCTTAATTATCCAAATTTTAACAGGATTATTCTTAACTATATATTATACAGCAAATATTGAATTAGCTTTCTACAGAGTTAATTATATTTGCCGGAATGTAAACTATGGCTGACTAATCCGTACATTACACGCCAATGGAGCTTCTTTCTTTTTTATTTGTATTTATTTACATATTGGACGAGGAATTTATTATGAATCTTTTAATCTAAAATATACATGAATAGTAGGAATTATTATCTTATTTATTTTAATGGCAACAGCTTTTATAGGATATGTTCTACCATGAGGACAAATATCTTTCTGAGGAGCTACAGTAATTACTAATTTACTCTCAGCTATTCCTTATTTAGGATCTATATTAGTAAATTGAATTTGAGGGGGATTTGCAATTGATAACGCAACTTTAACACGATTTTACTCTTTCCATTTTCTTTTTCCATTTATTATTTTAATATTAACCATAATTCACCTACTATTCTTGCATCAAACAGGATCTAACAACCCCTTAGGAATAAATAGAAACTTAGATAAAATTCCTTTTCATCCATTTTTTACATTCAAAGATTTAATTGGATTTATTTTATTATTATTTATATTAAGACTATTAACATTAACCAATCCTTATTTATTAGGAGACCCAGATAATTTTACACCGGCGAATCCTTTAGTAACCCCAATTCATATTCAACCTGAATGATATTTCTTATTTGCCTATGCTATTCTTCGCTCCATCCCCAATAAATTAGGAGGTGTTATTGCTTTAATTATATCTATTTTAATTTTAATTATTTTACCTTTAACTTTTAATAAAAAAATTCAAGGAATTCAATTCTATCCCTTAAATCAAATATTATTTTGAATAATAATTGCTACAATTATTCTTTTAACTTGAGCTGGAGCCCGACCAGTTGAAGAACCTTATATTATTACAAGACAAATTTTAACTCTTCTATATTTCTCTTATTTTATTATTAATCCAATTATTAGAAAATATTGAGATAATTTAATTTTTTATTAATTAATGAGCTTGTTAAAGCATTTGTTTTGAAAACTTAAGAAAGAATTTTTATTCTATTAATTTATACTAAATATATTAACAAATTAAAAAAAAATCTTCAGTCCTAAAAAAAATAATAAAAAATTTAATGAAACTGGTAAATATCTTTTTCAAGATAAATATATTAATTTATCATAACGATAACGAGGTAAAGTCCCTCGAATTCAAATAAACACAAAAGAAATAAATGATAACTTTAAATAAAAAATTAATCTTAATCTATATCCTCCTATATATAATAAAATAAATAATAAACTTATAAAAAGAATTCTAGCATACTCTGATAAAAAAATTAAAGTAAATCCTCCTCTTCTATATTCAACATTAAACCCAGAAACTAATTCTCTTTCCCCCTCTGCAAAATCAAATGGAGTTCGATTAGTTTCAGCCAATCTTGAGGATAATCAACATAACCTTAAAGGCATTATCAAAAAAAAAAATCAAATAACTTCTTGATAAAAAAAAAAATCAATTATATTAAAATTTATAATTATCACAATTCTTGATAATATAATTAAAGCTAATCTAACTTCATAAGAAATTGTTTGAGCTACAGCCCGTAAACCCCCTAATAAAGCATAATTAGAATTAGAAGATCACCCGGCAACTATTACTGTAAATACTCCAATTCTTGTACAACATAAAAAAAATAAAATTCCTAAATTAAATCTAATTAAATTAAAATAATAAGGCATCAATAATCAAGATATTAAAATAACAATAAGTCTCACCACCGGAGAAAAATAATAAACTATATAATTAGAATAATTCGGAAAAGTTTGTTCTTTAGTAAATAACTTTACAACATCAGCAAAAGGTTGTAAAATCCCCATATAACCTACTTTATTAGGACCTTTCCGAATTTGAATATAACCTAAAGCCTGTCGTTCTAATAATGTTAAAAAAGCAACCCCCACTATTACCCCAATAATTATAATTAAAACGCCAACTATATATAAATAAATATCTTTAAATATCATTTACTATATATATAATTAACTTATATATTAATGACTTCTAAAATCATCACATTTTTTCTGTCAAAATAGCTATTATTAACTATTAATAATATTCATCTAATTAAAATTATTTTTAATATCTAATCCTTTCGTACTAAGATATTATAATTATTTAAAGATAGAAACCAACCTGGCTTACACCGGTTTGAACT